CCGAAATTGAAATAGAGAAATAGAATGGAATGGAAAAGATAAAAAATCACTAAATTATAGGGTGGGTAGAAAAACTTATTAGATAGCATTGATTCCAATATCTAATGAGTTCTACCTACTATTGGATTTGAACCAATGACTCCTGCCGTATGAAAGCAATACTCTAACCACTGAGTTAAGTAGGTTATTTATCATTACAAAGATAAACTATCATTACAAAGATAAACAAATGAAACCCATCACATCGATGGATTTTAAATGGAATATTATTTATAAGCAATACCGATCAAACAGATTAAAGAAATAAATAGGATGTTGGATCAGATAATATTTATCTTGACAAGAAATTATCGACATAATAAAATATATATTACAATAATCAAATATGTATTACAAGCACAAGGGCTATAGCTCAGTTAGGTAGAGCACCTCGTTTACACGTGCGCCAATGTGGTTTTTTTCAGAGGAGTATATCATGTAATCAAAAGACTTATTGAGAAGTCGATGTCTTACTCTGTAACTTTTAGGGAACCGGAGAACACTAGCCTGACGAAAAATTGGGTCCAATTTAGGCAATCAATAGAACCTATCATTGATTTAAGATATTGATAAGGTGAATATCCAGTCTATTCAATGCTAGGCATAATGAGTAATGAGGATAAGGACCTCAAAAAATTCTCTTTTCGTCCTATATCTTATGAACTTTAAGGTGTATGAAGTTTCATATTTGATTCTGGAAAACCAGAAACGAGGCGATAGAGACTCCATTTAACTTAAGTTGATCTAAGCCAAAAGCATACCTACGTCAAAATACCCCTTTTTGAAGCACTTTGGTATAGTACTCTCGGATCGTAATCCAAATCATAAATCAGAGCACCTGGAGCCATCTTCTTATCTTTCTGTGAAGAGAATTTTGGTAGATTAACTGATATAAAAAATCAGTTAATGAAAGAGCCCAATGCAAAAAAAAATGCATGTTGGGTCTTTGAAACAGTTCGAATCATTTTGATATTTGATAATAATAAGTTTGATCTGTTTTACCGAGCAGGTCTACGGTTCGAATCCGTATAGCCCTAAAAAAATGAAAATAAAATGAAAATATAAAAATTGGATAATTTTCATTTCTTCATTATTGTATTGTTTGTTGTTTGGTTCATCGAAAAAAAAAGCATTTTTATAAGTTTATTCTTTTTATAAGTTTATTCACAGGAAGCTTTCGGGGCACAGTATAAAGCTGAAACCAAAAAAAGTGCATTTCAATAGATCCAATCCGTATTTTTTCTAATCTTGGCTAAACAAACCCAATTTTCTTCCTTACTCTTCATAGGTAAATATAGGTAAATTGCATATGTCGTAGGTCAATTTCATATGTCCTAGGTTAATTTCATATGAGCGTTCCCCCTTTTCTGTCCACAATCAAAGAGTTAGTGATATTTCTTTTCTTTGTCCTTGAGATATTTACCTAATCCTAGTGAATTTTTGGAATCAAAACCATGTTGGGTAAAAACAAATCCCAACCTAACCCAACCAAAATCGAATCTACTCGTACGTTACACGGATTTAGGAACGACTTACTGCATTTATGGACAGCCGGCGTTTGAAAAATGATGAAAAATGAAGAGCTTTCATAACTTTCATTATTAACATTTTTCATTGTTACCATTTTCAAATAGACTTGGCTTTTTTTGGTATACCTTACCTGTTAAATTACCTGTTAAATTACCTGTTAAAACCTGTTAAAACACAAAACAAAGTAATCTTCTATTACCCTATTCAATCAATATAAGCCCATATTAATCTATATATTAATTAATCTATATATTAATCCATATTAATATTAATCCATATTAAGATATTAATATATAATTCTATATAACTTATTCTATATAACTTAATAGAATAACTTAATAGAACTTAATATAATTTATTATTATTTTATAGAGATTATTTTATAGAGTTTATTTTATAGATTTATTTGATTATTTTATAGATATAATATTTATAGATATAATATTATTTATAGATTCTTAATAATATTTTATTTAATATTAATTTAATATTATTTTATTTATATTATTTATAGATTATAAAATAAATAGATTATAAAATAAATAGATTATAAAATAAGAATTATAAAATAACAATCAATAAAATAAAAAGAATATACCAACACCACATTACACTCTAACTTTAAATTGTAAGATGAAAATTCCTAGACATTCTCCGACATCTGGCTTTTTCCTCCATTCCATTTTAAATTAATAAGAAACCCTGTATAAAAAATAAAAAGAAAGGAGTCTCGCTCCTTTGATGATTCTATTTGATGATTAGAATTGTAAACTCTAGTTATAAACATAAAACAAAAATATAATAGAAAAGAAAGTAAAAAGAAAGTAATAAAATAAAGTAGTATATAAGGTTGTAGTATATAAGGTATAATAAAAAAAAATTCTTGGTTTGACTAAACAATTAGGGATGAGTTGACAATTAATTTCAATTC